ATTCAAGTAGGCAAATCGAAAAAAAAAAAAAAGATGGTTGAATCAAAATAATTCCTTTTTAAGTTCTATTTCTTTCAGAGGGTAATATGAATGTTCTATTATGTTCTATCAAAACACTAAAAGGTTTATACGATATATCCGGTGTGGAAGTAGGCCAACATTTCTATTGGCAAATAGGAAGTTTCCAAGTCCATGCGCAAGTACTTATTACTTCTTGGGTCGTAATTGCTATTTTATTAGGTTCAGCCATTCTAGCTGTTCGTAATCCACAAACCATTCCTACTGATGGTCAGAATTTCTTTGAATATGTTCTTGAATTCATTCGAGACGTGAGCAAAACTCAAATTGGAGAAGAATACGGTCCATGGGTTCCCTTTATTGGAACTATGTTTCTATTTATTTTTGTTTCGAATTGGTCAGGGGCTCTTTTACCCTGGAAAATTATACAGTTACCTCACGGGGAGTTAGCCGCACCCACAAATGATATAAACACGACCGTTGCTTTAGCTTTACTTACTTCAGTAGCATATTTTTATGCGGGCCTTACAAAAAAGGGATTGAGTTATTTCGGTAAATATATTCAACCAACGCCAATCCTTTTACCTATTAACATCTTAGAAGATTTCACAAAACCGTTATCGCTTAGTTTTCGACTTTTCGGAAATATTTTAGCTGATGAATTAGTAGTTGTTGTTCTTGTTTCTTTAGTACCTTTAGTAGTTCCTATACCAGTCATGTTCCTTGGATTATTTACAAGCGGTATTCAAGCTCTTATTTTTGCAACCCTAGCTGCGGCTTATATAGGCGAATCCATGGAAGGTCATCATTGACTAGTTTCCAACACAGTCTTTTTTAGCTTAGCCTGACGCAATGTATGCGCCGTTTGAGGTAATCCACTTAGGGAAGATAAATAGACAAATAAGGTATAAATCAAGATATAGACGATCTAGAGTAATTGTAAAAAAGGTTACGATATTTTTTAATTGTAAAAAAAATATGGATTGGTTTGCGTAGGAATGGGGGGTCGAACTAGGTGTATATAATCTAATCGCTATAAGAAAACTCTTGTAAATCTTTCGAAGAATGATTCGAGAATCCCGATGACTTTAAGATACAATAAAGATACAATATTTGGTTTACGGTATGGGGGAAAAACACGTATATGTGATATTAGACATTAACTTAGGTATATAGGAACTAAAAAAAAATATATCTAATTTGTCTTACTATTGTGAATTTGGATAGGGATTTCAATAGAAACCTTTCCATTTCGTCGGTAATTGTGACTTGAATATTGGTTGATTGTATCATTAACTATTTCTTTATTTTTGTTTTGGCGCGAGGAACTTATCATGAATCCACTGATTTCTGCCGCTTCCGTTATTGCTGCTGGATTGGCTGTCGGGCTTGCTTCTATTGGACCTGGGGTTGGTCAAGGTACTGCTGCGGGACAGGCTGTAGAAGGGATCGCGAGACAACCAGAGGCGGAAGGAAAAATACGGGGTACTTTATTACTTAGTCTAGCTTTCATGGAAGCTTTAACAATTTATGGGTTAGTTGTAGCATTAGCTCTTTTATTTGCGAATCCTTTTGTTTAATCCTAAAAACACATATTTTTATTTATTTCCGTAAGATTTGTTGATCTTGTTTTTTCGAATTATTTTAATATTTAATTCCTACAATTTAATTACTTAGGAACAACAACCCACGGAAATCCCTGGTTTAAGAATGAGGATCCAACTAACTTTTTCCTTTACCTTCTTAGTCCAATGGACGAACTTTTTTTAGGAAGTATTGCAATTGTATTGTAACAAACGAGGTATTTCGCAACTGACCTGTATAAGACCTGGTACCGAATTCGAATCGAACTAATTCGAATCGAATAAGTATCAAGCTTATTGGAAATTTCCAATACTTGGAAATTTCCAATTGAAAAAAAAATCCATTAAAATTCATTTCTAATATCAATATATTTTTTTGACTCAATTTACTATTTTCTATTTAGAAATAGTGAAAGTCATAATAAAAGAATACAATTAAAGAATAGAAATAAAAAAAAAATTAAGTAGTCTATCTATAACTAGAAGAAAGCTATAACTATAAGAAAGAGGAGATCATATGAAAAATGTAACCGATTCTTTCCTTTCCTTGGGTTATTGGCCATCCGCGGGGAGTTTCGGGTTTAATACTGATATTTTTGCAACCAATCTAATAAACCTAAGCGTAGTACTTGGTGTGTTAATTTTTTTTGGAAAGGGAGTGTTAAGTGATTTATTAGATAATCGAAAACAAAGGATCTTGAAGACTATTCAAAATTCAGAAGAATTACGCAAAGGGGCCCTAGACCAGTTAGAAAAAGCCCGGGCCCGCTTACGGAAAGTCGAAATGGAAGCGGATCAATTTCGAATGACTGGATACTCTGAAATAGAACGAGAAAAATTGAATTTGATTAATGCAACTTATAAGACTTTGGAACAGTTAGAAAATTATAAAAATGAAA